GATAAATCTAAAAAAGAGATACAAATAGAGCAGGAAATACAAAAAGGGTAGTTATAAGTCTAACTTTGATCTTCTATTTTTGTATTTCCCCAATTTTTTCCTTAATTGAATTTCGCTTGATTAGGACGAAGTTCCACCCCCGACCTCTTTAAAATATCCTGAACAGTTCCTGTAGGTTGAGCACCTTTTTCGAGGAAATATAGAATAGCCGGAACATTTAAATAAGTTTGATTCCTTATCGGATCATAAAAACCCAATTTCCGAAGATCTTTTCCTTCTCTTCGGGATCGAACATCAATTGCAACGATTCGATAGACGGCTCATTGGGATAGATGTAGACGAGCAACACCCCCCCTAGAAACGTATAGGAAGTTTTCTCCTCGTACGGCTCGAGAAAAATGAAGGATTCGAGGTTTTGCCTATGTATGAAATTTATAAATTAGAACAAAAAATCAATTAGACTTTGATTTAATTTTTTGCTTTTTCCTTCATAAAAATGAAAAATAAATCATTCCTACTCTCATAACTCAAATTGGATAATTCTCAAATAAAAAGTTTTAGAAAATTTCATTTCTTGAGCGGTCTTTACTCCCCCTATGCTTGTCTCGTTTAAAATCAAATGAATTTGGATGATCCAGTGATTGAGACAATTAAAACGGCGTTTGCTTGTTCTGGGATCCTTTGATAGTTTGTTTTGAATCATTGGGTTTAGACATTACTTCGGTGTTTCTTAAGACTTTCCTTTCAAAATGGCAGCAACATACCTTTTTTTTATTTCTTTCTACCAAAGAATCCTACAGACGGTGGATTCCCGTATGATACACTTCGGATCGAAAAAGTTTGATCAAGTCTAATAACTTTTTGGAAACTTCCTCGAATTGGATTCTTTCTATAATCGAAGATATGTTTACGAAGTTGTTCCAATTTATTGATTGGCATTAACCCTAGATCCCTGCCCCCCAAAAAAACTAACTACTCGAGCTTCATCATGAACTATTTCCATGAAAACCCAACAAGGGCTCTCGTGGAACAGAACAAATAAATGATGTCGAGCCAAGAGCATCTTCATTCCTATATCAAATGGTGGATGTAACAATCCACAACGGATCGTGGCCTTCAAGTCGCACGTTGCTTTCTACCACATCGTTTCAAACGAAGTTTTACCATAACATTCCTATAATTTTAATTTGGAACCGGTATGGACTTGATTCAATTATGGAATCATGAATAGTCATAGGTTCTATTATTGGTTCGGTTGATGTGTAGACATCATGATCTATAAGTTTTCTCTATTTAGATTTCTATATATAAAGAATTCTAGATAAATTAGTATTATAGATTAGATAGCTGGGGTAAAGATTTTTCTGAAGAAGTCTTAGCAAGATCCCTTCGGAAACATAATATGAATAATCTATATTCAAATTTCAATATTTATTTGAAAAATATTGAATTTCAGAAATTGAACTTGTTTCATTTCATATTGTTTAACTCCGGAATCATTACCCTTTCGACAATCTAATCTTGCTCTAAACTAAATAAAATTGATAAATCACCACAGCGCTATATAGATTTCTCATTTTTCATTAGAGCCAAACCCGAAATACTTCAAAAAAATATTCAAAGAAAACAAATCGGTTACTTGGTTGTTTGTTAATGAGATTTGGACAAAGACATCCTATTGAGCGAATTGAATTAGGACCAACCTCCTTAGGTTAGTTGGTTAGAATCCAAGAGACCCACAAAAAAAACAAATGAATTACGAATTACTATTACTAATCGAGGCCGCCTCTTTTATGGGATAGAAAAATGGGATGGGGAATAGAGATTCTTTCATATCTCGATTCCTCCTTTGTTCACTAAAAAAAAAGATTTGTCGAAGATCTAAATTCAAAACAAGAAGCACACTCCATCTAACATTCAAATTGAAACATAACTGAAAGATTCAATGAAAGTTAAAACCAAAATTTGAGTCTCATAGAATTCAATAAGAAAATAAAAATAAAATGCTCTGGGACGGAAGGATTCGAACCTCCGAATGGCGGGACCAAAACCCGTTGCCTTACCACTTGGCGACGCCCCATTTCGATTTGTCCTCGACACTTATAAAAATTTAAGTAAGTATTGGTTGTTTGTCAACTCGATTTCAAATATCTATAGAATCAATTCTATTGTTACTAGGCTTTTGAGATGCGTAGTTTAATATGTGTAGATATTGAATTCAATTGAATTGATTGATCATTACATATTGATCATTACATAGAATTCAATTAAGATATTGTATGAAAGTATGATTTTTGCGATTCTCCTTGAGAATTTTTGATTATGGGGGTTCAAACAAAAAGAGCAAAAAGAGGAAGAAGTAGTTTTTGCCTACCGTACTTACTCCCCCTTTCCTTATATCAATAACTCAATCAAAAGGCAATTCTCTCCAAGAACAAAAAATGTCTGTTATGCTTAAGATCTTTAGTTTGATCTGTCTTAATTCTGCCCTTTATTCGAG